TCACAACACGAAAGGTAATTCAAAGAAATTATAGAATGGATTTCTGCCTATGTCTAGATCTGGAATAAATGGAAATTTTATTGATAAGACCTTTTCAATTGTAGCCAATATCTTATTACGAATAATTCCGACAACTTCGGGAGAGAAAGAGGCATTCACCTATTACCGAGATGGTGCGATTTGATTCTTTTTTTTTTTTTTTTATTATTATTCGTTCTTATTTAGTTATTATAAATTATAAATTAATGTATTAATATATTATAAAATATTCTAAATTAATAAATTATAGATTTATTATAAATATTTATTATAATTATAAAATTATAAATCCATTTTATATTTTTTATATATTTTATCATTGTTTCTTTTATAGTTATACTTTTTTTATTTTACCGCTCTCAATCTTAGGAGAAAGACACTCAGGATAGAAAGAAAAAAAAAAATTATTGAAATAAATCTACGCTTGTTGAAGGTGAAGTTTGTAAGTAAAACAAGCCCTTCTGTCGTGTATCCCCGATTAATGCAGCCTCAGATGCTTCAATTGTCGATTCTAGAGTATTGAGCGAAAGGTTACACCTATGGGTTAGGTCAAACCTACTCCACTAGTACCAATAGGAGGCATAGGGGAAGAGGCACTACTCCTAGGAATCAACAACACGAAAACTTTGTTATAAATTATCCCTTTTCTTTATCAGGATCGGGACTAACAAGAATGGTTGGGACAACAAACATCCATCTCGTTCGTATTTTGGATACCCATATAACCATCGAAGACTGTTGAAGTGACTAATTCCTGGAAATTAAGAGGCGTTGAAGACAAAGAAATTGTTGGAGTCACCCTTTTTTATCTAGTACCAACATGCTTGAGTTAAGGAAAGTTTTTTTACAAGAAGGTTGGCTAGAGATTTCTTGTAAAAACACTAGTCCCACCCAGTTTATAATGAGACTATTTCAATCTTTGTGGATTCCATGTATTATTCTCATTATGCACATAAAGGAGGAGCCGTATGAGATGAAAATCTCATGTACGGTTCTGAAACGGAGATTCTTTGAATCGAACGACGGCCGTAACGGATGTCGGCTCAATCCGAAGGAAATTATGCAGAAGCTTTACAGAATTATTATGAAGCTATGCGATTAGAAATCGATCCCTATGATCGAAGTTATATACTCTATAACATAGGCCTTATCCACACAAGGAACGGAGAACATACGAAAGCTTTGGAATATTATTTTCGGGCACTAGAGCGGAACCCATTCTTACCACAAGCTTTTAATAATATGGCCGTGATCTGTCATTACGTGCGACTATCTCCACTATAGAAAGGGAAAGAAAGAGCAAATCCGTTAATAAATACTAGAAAAAACAGGCTTTCTACATATGTATCGTCCAAAACAACGATTTTTATCAGCTGTAGTAAAGAAATACACTTCATAGAAGTGGAAATATGACGAAATCGGTATGCCTAGATACTTTATTCTATGGATAAAGGATCTAATTGAAAAGGAAGCGCCGTAAAGATCAATTCGCGAGATTTTGGGCCGGTACAATAAGAACTGCTTACTTATGTCATGATATGAGATAAAAGTTAGGAATCCACTTATGTAATAGAGTTGATCCCCTAAGGTATTGAGCAGCGGTGTAGCATCAGATCCCAACGATAGTAAGTCTTTTCCTTCTTATGAAGAAAGTCTTTTTCAAAGATTCTATATAAATTTATATACGAAACCGAGATAGTTACCTTTCATAAAATTCTAATGATAGCGGAAATGCCTATACTTTATGAAGGTGGGAGAAAAGATAAAACTGATTAAATCATTAAGCAAAATTCAAGTTTGAAACTCATAACCTCTTTTGGTTAACTCGAGAGAAAAAAAAATGGGATACTAAAAGAATTTGACTGCTGAGCCGTATGAGGTCGGAAACTCTCAAGTACGGTTCTAAGGGAAGGAATTTACCCGCCTATTCCGACCGGGGAGAACAGGCCATTCGACAAGGAGATTCTGAAATTGCGGAGGCTTGGTTCGACCAAGCTGCCGAGTATTGGAAACAGGCTATAGCGCTTACTCCTGGTAATTATATTGAAGCGCAGAATTGGTTGAAGATCACAAGGCGTTTCGAATAAGAACACTATTTTATTCTAACTATTTTATTTTTTTATTTGTTATAATGAATTGTTTATGAATTGTTTGTTGTCTCTATCAGTCAAATAAAACAGATCATTTCTCTGGGAAGAACCAATCAAAAAATTTCATTATATCCCTTCTCCTTCTAAGATCGTTCTATTTCGTCTGTTATTTCGTAGGGATAAACGATATACAAATAAGTTAGAGAATATATTTCTTTTCTGCTATTAATAATAATAACTAATAAAAGTAAAAGAGACCCTCGAATGACTAAATAGAAATACTGGTATGTCTCTTAGTAATGACTAATGACTGTTCACACGGTTTGGAATAGAGTAATAGTAATATATTCTACGTAATACATAAAGTGTCT